CATGCCAAAACATATCTTTTTTTTTCATTGCTTCTTTTGAGGAAGTCCCTTTTAGAATGATTATCCTTGTCTTTGTTTATGTCTCGGGTTGGAACAAATTACTATAATTCGTCCCCTCCTACGAATTAGTCGACACTTTTCACAAATTTTACGAACAGAAGCCCTTATTTTCATAGTTGTTGCTCCTTAACTTAATTCCGACTCTACTTATTTTATTGGTTTTATTGGAAGAAAAAAAGTTTCTTTAAATTTTTCAACTTTGAATTCTATCCTCATCAAAGGAATGTTGAAATTGAAAAAATAATCGAATCATTTGAATCTTTGTTTTATTGCGAAGTCTATAAATTATATGCTATATGCCCCCTGATTGAATCATAAGGGCTTATTTCAATTTGAACTTTAGATAGTATATGTCTAAAACTATGTTATGCCGGATCCTTCCTGAAACATAACCTAGAATCCGATCTTCATTATCTAACCGACCTTGGTGCCATTTGGAAGTTATTCAGTAATTAATCCTTAATTCATTTTTGTTCTTTCATTCCAGTAAAACCTCCTTAAAGTATCAACTAACATGTGTCAGAGGATTGATATGATATTACACAACCCTCCTTTTTTTTTGCACAAAAAAATGGTAAGTTCCAGATAAAATTCGGATATCAAAAAGATTACCATATAGAACACAAAATTTCTCCGCCGATTCCTTCTAGTCGAGCCTCTCGGTCTGTCATTATACCTCTAGAAGTAGAAAGGATTACAAGTCCCATCCCGCCTAAAATTCTCGGAATTCGCTGATAGTTAGAATAGATTCGTAGACCGGGTCGACTGATTCGTTTTAAATTTAAAATAGTTCTATATGGTTCTTTCCTATTTCGTCTATGTCGTAGAGTTAAAACCAAAAAAGATTTGTCATTTTCCCGATGTTTCCTTACGTTCTCGATAAAACCTTCTCGTAAAAGTATTTTAACAATGTTTTCGGTGATGTTAGTAGATGCTATCCGAACCGTTTCTTTTCTATTCATGTCAGCATTTCGTATAGAGGTTATTATATCAGCAATAATGTCCCTACCCATGATAAACTAAAATTTTCGTTGCCCTAAAATGTTTATATAATCGACATGTTCTTTTTTTTTTTCTATATATCTATGAATTAATATGTTTATTATTTCTTTTTTATTGAGGGTATATGCGTGAGACACAATCTACTAAACTACTCTATTTTTTTTAATACTATATTGAGGTCTCATCTTATAAGACTTCAGGAGCTAATGAAACTATTTTAGTGAAATTTAACTGTCTCAATTCCCGGGGTATCGCACCAAAAACTCGAGTTCCTTTTGGATTTCCTTCTTGATCAATGACAACTGCGGCATTGTCATCATATCGTATTATCATCCCATTGTTACGTTTGAGTTCTTTACAGGTACGTACAATTACAGCTCTGATCACTTCTGATCTTTCTAGAGGCGTATTTGGTACTGCTTCCTTGATCACAGCAACAATAACGTCGCCAATATGAGCATATCGGCGATTACTAGCCCCTATGATTCGAATACACATCAATTCTCGGGCCCCGCTATTGTCTGCTACATTCAAATGGGTCTGAGGTTGAATCATATCATTTTTTTATCTGTTCTTTTCTTTCAATGCAAGGGACGAAGTGAAAAAAAAAAGAGAAATATTGTTTGTCAAAAAAAAACCTGCAATTTTGCTTCTCCCTAAGATTTATTTCTTTTGTGATTCTACATTCCTATTCCGAAATAATGAATTGCGTTTTGATAGGCATTTTTGACGCCGCTATTGAAATAGCCCTTCTGGCTATATTTTCGGCTACTCCGCCCATTTCATAAAGTATTCTACCCGGTTTAACGACAGCTACCCAATATTCGGGAGATCCTTTTCCCGAACCCATACGTGTTTCCGTAGGTCTTACTGTAACTGGTTTGTCTGGAAAAATACGTACCCATATTTTTCCACCACGGCGTACATTTCGTGTTATTGCTCGTCGCCCCGCTTCGATTTGTCTAGATGTGATCCAAGCGGGTTCAAGTGCTTGAAGAGCATATCTACCGAAAGAAATACGGTTACCTCGATAAGATATTCCTTTTAGTCTTCCTCTATGTTGTTTACGGAATCTGGTTCTTTTTGGGTTATAGTTGATGGTTGTTTCTAAATTCCATCTCTACTACAGAACTGGACATGAGAGTTTCTTCTCATCCAGCTCCTCGCGAATGAAAGGACTAAAAAAGCTTGTATTAAGATATACATGGAGTTAATGAATAATAGACTCAATCATGGGATTCTTTGAGATTTCATCTAATCAAATCGATTCTTAGTTTTGATATATTTTTTGGAAAGAGAATTCATCTCGAAATCTATTTATAGATAATGTAATGTCTCATGTCATTCGTTTTTGTTGGAGTTTGTTATAATTATTTTTTTATCATATTTGATCAACAAAAATAGATCAATTCAATAAACTAAACTTTTCGCGGGCGAA